TAATGTATCTCCTTCATAAAGGATTTCCCCATAATGTCCATGAACAGTTGCTCCTGGAGTGGCCAAATAAGGCTTAGCTGATCGTATTACCACAGAGTCAACTTGAATAATTAGAACTTGACCTGATTTTAAATGCGGTCCTTTTTTTGCTATACATACATTTTGACAAAGAAACTGCCCAAGATTAACGATTGTATATGTCTCTTCACAATAATTGTAATGGAGAAAATACCAATTCAAATTGAATGGATTTAAAATGATGTTACTACATGAATAGGGATTATAAATTTGACCATTTTCATCCAGTAAATAATATTGAAGTATTTGAAAAATATTTTTTAAATTGTCCAGTTGCAAATAGTTAGTTACCAAGATCTGATTATGGGTTATTAAATAGGAAAATAAATCGAAATGATAAATTGGAAAGCCTGTTCCTAAGGGGCCTAAAGAATTCCTAATTGGAATTAGGGGGTCCTTTTTGATTGATTCTTTTATCACATGGGGAGATTTTACATCGTTGAATGGGCCTATTCGAGAACAATTGGATGATGACAAAATGATCAAAGATTGAGATTCCTTATTTCGATTCAACAATGTATGAATAGTTCCTTGATTTGGATTAAGGGATTCTTGAATCCTTGCTTTTTTATAGGAATAAATGGAAGAAAACGGATTAACATTAGCGCGATCTGATCCATTCTCAGAAATCAATCCTGAACCCGGCAGATCGTTCCTTTTTCGGGTATATGAAATAGGTGACTTCGCTAAGTCGATTCTTAGAAAATCTCTAATCAAACCATTTGTCCTTATTTCAACAAAAGAAGCACAGGCCTTTTCGATCTTTTTGTCTTGGTCCCAATTCAACATTAAACAAGTCCGAACTAATTGAATACTTTTGTCCCAAATTTCCAGAATTGGGTCGTAATAAAGGATATAATTGACAACCCGAAGTTGTAGATTATCACTTTCCTGCAAGAGATCCGCCGGGAAAAGTCTTCCTAAATTTATACCATCCGTTTTTTTATATGGGACTACAGGTTGAACCAAAACAAAATAGTTTTTTTCATACCTGGAAAGTTTCATTCGTTGGATATAGAGCCAATTTTTCAATTTTTTGTATTCTTTGGAATTTTGTTTTCCCCCTCCTGGTGGTATCAATCGGAATGCCTTATTTGTCTTTCCAGGAAAATGGATATCTCCAGAAAATATTATCAGTTTAATTTTTTCTGCTTTTTTCTTCACGCGGACCAATCCGCCTACTCGACTTCTTCTATTTAAAGTGATTTGTGTATCTACCCCAATAATACTATTGTGCCGTACCATTATGGAAGAAGATTCGGCCAAAATGTGGACTTCCGCGGGAATAAAAAAAAATGGATTTACTTCCTTTTGGTATTTTGGCCAAAATACCTTGACTCCTCGATACTCAATCAAATCCTCTTCGTTGACGATTGAATTCAGTTCTCTAGTCTCATATTTAGTAAGTCCCGAGCTCTTTCTTATATATCGAGGATCATCGAAATAAGCAAGAATACTATTTCTACGGAGAATACCATTTCTGGGGATTTCAATTGCTATACCTGAAGAAGGTATTAGTTGGTTCTCGCCTTCTTGAATCGAGTCGAGTGGGATGATGACTCTATTTCTTCTCCTCTTTGCCAATAAATCAGAATTTCCCTCGAGAATGCCCGGATATCTGAGATTACAACGACCAGTACATGTCATTCGATTCAGTTCTGAATAATAAGGAATCCTATCTCCTTTTTGATTTTTACCAGAAAAATACGAACTAAAAAATTTGTGTCTCGCTTGATTATTAGTTACTGAGGGGTTAGAAATGTATCTTCGCTTAACAGAAAGAAAATAAGCGTTCATTTGATCTTGATCCTTGTGGATCGAACAGGGGCCTAGACTAGCTCTCCAGGGCTCCCCTAATAATATCCATAAATGACTTGTTTTTGGTAAGAGATGAATATTACCATATGTAAATTCAGGGGCATGGTACACATCAGTATTCCAGTGCATTTCGCCCTCTAAGTCAGAATAAATATGTTTTCGAACCTTCTCTTTCAAATTCAAAGTGGATGTTCTCGTGCGAATCTCAGCAATGACTTGTTCTGATTCTACATATTGATCGTTTTGAACTAAAAGAAAACTTTTGGGCGGAATACACACATTGTGTATAATATCTTCACTCTCAATAGTTACATACAAGTCTCTAGAACATAGAAAAGCAGGATGTCCATGACGTGTACGTGTCGGATGAACCAAATCCTCATTGAATTTGATTTTTCCATTAGAAGGGGCTCGCACATGTTCTGCAGTACCCCCTGTGAATACTCCGCCAGTATGAAAAGTTCTTAATGTTAATTGAGTGCCCGGTTCTCCAATAGATTGACCTGCAATAATACCTACAGCTTCTCCCAATTCGACCAGGTCGTCATGAGCCGGACTTCGGCCATAACATAATTGACAAATCCAAGATGTACTCCTACAAGTAAAGGGGGTTCGAATAGAGATTGGTTGTGCTCTAAAAGTTATGAATCTATTGACAAGTCCAACCCCAATATCTTGATTTCTAGTAGCAATGCATCGCGAACCTATATATATATCATCTGCTAATACACGGCCAATTAATGTTTGGATAAAAATCCTGTCCGCCATCATTCCATTTCGAGGACTTACAGAAATACCTCGAACGGTGCCACAATCTGTTCGACGTACAACAATGTGTTGCACTACTTCAACAAGTCTGCGCGTGAGATATCCTGCATCTGATGTTCGTATAGCGGTATCCACAACCCCTTTACGGGCTCCATAGCAAGAAATAATATATTCTGTTAAAGAGAGTCCTTCGCGTAAATTGCTTTGAATGGGCAAATCAATCATTTGCCCTTGGGGATCCGACATTAATCCTCTCATACCTACTAATTGATGTACCTGAGATGCATTTCCTCTGGCTCCCGAAAAAGACATTATATGGACTGGATTAAAAGGATCGGTCATCCGAAAATTAGGATTCATTTCTTGTCGCAAATATTCACTTGTGGCATACCATATCTCGATCGATTGACGTAATTTTTCTACCGCGTGTACATTCCCAGAATGATGGTGTTTTTCCAAAATAAAACTTTGTTGTTCAGCGTCTTGAACTAGCCATCTTTTAGAAGGTATTGTTAAAAGATCATCAATTCCTAATGAAATGGATGCGGCGGTAGCTTGTCGGAAACCCAGAGTCTTTACTTGATCCAGGATATGTGATGTATATCCTATTCCATAGTGATCAATAAATCGACTAATAAGTCGTTTCATGGCAGTTCCGTCTATCACTTTATTGTGAAAGACCTGAGTGGGCCGTTCTGCCATCAGTACCTCCATATTGCGTTGTGCTGAGTAGAATTTGACAATGGGTTTGAGTCAGTGATTGGAAAACTTCCTTTTCTAGATCTTGATTCACGTAGAAATTCCGCAATTCTAGTCCTAGTTAACCCGGCGAGATTCGAATTCCCCCTGGCAGCATAGAATTACAACAGCCCTGCCAAAACCCCTGTATGGCTTCTTCTATTTCTCGATAAAGAGAAATATGACCAAGAGTGGTTCGAATATATATATAAAGAATTTCTTTTTTTATACTTCTTACTATTAGATAGTGTCCATAAATCTCATAATAGGTCCCCAAAGATTCATAGTGAATTTCGATAGGAACTTCTCTTGCAGCAATAACACGTTGATCTAGTCGCCATCGCAACCACAAAGGACTACCTAAATTGATTCGTTTTTGCCGATAAGCTCCAATTGCATCATAGGCATTACAAAAAAAGGGTTCTTTTTTTTTTGTATACTTATAGTTATTATCTTCATTTTGATAGTTTCTACTATTACATGGATTATACCTATTTACACAAATACCCCGACGATTTCCACTCGTTAAGACATAGAGTCCACTAAGCATATCTTGAGTTGGTGCAGAAATGGGATCTCCAATAGTTGGAGACAAAAGATTCATATGAGAAAACATAAGTAAACGTGCCTCTGCTTGAGCCTCTAAAGATAAAGGCACATGAACAGCCATTTGATCCCCGTCAAAGTCCGCATTGAAGCCCTTACAAACTAATGGATGTAAACAAATAGCACGCCCTTCCACTAAAATGGGGAGGAATGCCTGTATGCCTAATCTATGCAGAGTAGGCGCTCTATTCAGTAATACAGGATGGTCATCCAGAATTTCCTGAAGTATTTCCCATACAATAGGTTTTTTTTTCCGAATTTGACTCTTAGCAACTCCTATGTTCGAAGCAAGATGTTTTCTAATTAGGTCACGAATTACAAATGCCTGGAAAAGTTCTATTGCAATTTCGCGAGGTAATCCACATCGATGTAATGAAAGTGAAGGGCCTACGACAATCACTGACCGCCCTGAATAATCGACCCGTTTACCAAGCAGAGTCTCGCGAACTCTTCCTTCTTTGCCTTCAATTACATCTGAAAGCGACTTGTAAATTCTATTATGATCATCCCTCATTGGCTGTCCGCAGATTCCATTATCAAGAAGTGCATCCACGGCTTCTTGTAGCAATTTTTCCTGAGATATTATTAATTCTTCTGGCGTAGCTATACTTGTTGTTAATAGATCTGTAAGAGTATTATTCCGATAGATAATTCTTCTATAGATTTCATTAATATCCGAGGTCACTAGTTTATCCTCATCTATATGATAGATTGGTCTCAACTCAGGAGGAAGAACTGGTAATAGACACAAAACCATCCATTTTGGTTCTATATTTGTTCGAATAAAATGCTTAGCCAATTCCATGCGTCTAAGCAAAAAATCTTTTCTTCTTCCAACTTTTCTATCTTCCCATTCATTCCCTGTGGGTTCCTCTTCCTCCAATTCTTTCCATTCTACCAATGAATAATCTATAATCATTCGTAAATCTAGATTTGCTAATTGTTGTCTGATAGAACCCCCCCCGGTAGACATCTCTCGATTTCGAAATGTA